ATGGAACTCTGCGCAAAGTTTCCTCCTGTAATATGAGTTACTACTCCTTGATCACTTATAGTACCCCAAACATCCGACTGCATTTTCCAACTGAAATGGAAAATAACTACCGAAATGGAATTGTACATCCAGAATAGACCTAAGAAGACATGATCCCAGGCGGATACTTGACATGTCCCCCCTCTTCCAGGTCCATCACAAGGGAAACGAAAACCAAGATTTGCTTTATCAGGGATCAAACGGGAACTGCGAGCAAATAGAACACCCTTCAGTAGTATCAATACAGTTACGTGGATCGTAAATGCATGAATATGATGGACTAAAAAGTCTGCGGTTCCTAATGGAATAGGTAACAAAGCAACTTTGCCGCCTACTGCTACCAACTCACCACCTCCCCAAGTTAAGCTGGTACTTGCTGTTGCACCAGGAGCTGTTATGCCAGGTGCTAAAGCATGGGTGTTTTGTACCCATTGAGCAAGGATGGGTTGTAATTGTATAGCGGTATCTGAAAACATATCTTGGGGACGCCCTAAAGCACTCATGGTATCATTATGAATATACAAGCCAAAACTGTGAAAACCTAAAAATATACATACCCAGTTAAGATGTGATATGATTGCATCGCGGTGTCTAAGGACACGATCTAATAGATCGTTGTATCGAGTAGTTGGATCGTAATCTCTTACCATAAAAATTGCTGCATGTGCAGCAGCACCAACTATAAGAAACCCACCGATCCACATGTGATGGGTGAACAACGAAAGTTGTGTACCATAGTCAATAGCTAGGTATGGATAGGGAGGCATGGAATACATATGGTGAGCTACAACAATGGTTAAAGAACCTAACATAGCGAGGTTAAGAGATAATTGAGCATGCCACGATGTTGTTAGGATTTCATAGAGTCCCTTATGGCCCTGCCCTGTAAATGGACCTTTATGAGCCTCTAAAATGTCTTTAAGGCCATGACCAATGCCCCAGTTAGTTCTATACATATGACCTGCGATCAGGAAAAGAATAGCAATAGCTAAATGATGGTGTGCAATATCGGTCAGCCATAGACCACCTGTTATTGGGTCTAATCCTCCACGAAAAGTCAGAAATTCTGCGTATTTTGACCAATTCAAGGTGAAAAAGGGGGTTGCTCCCTCGGCAAAACTAGGATAAAGTTGAGCCAAAAGGTTCCGATTTAAGATAAATTCATGAGGAAGTGGTATTTCTTTAGGATCAACTCCAGCGTCGAGAAATTGGTTAATCGGTAAAGATACATGGATTTGGTGTCCCGCCCAAGAAAGAGACCCAAGTCCTAATAACCCCGCTAGGTGGTGATTTAACATGGATTCCACATCTTGGAACCAAGCCAATTTTGGGGCGGCTTTATGATAATGGAACCAACCGGCAAAAAGCATTAACGATGCAAAGACCAATGCCCCAATGGCGGTACAATAAAGTTGTAATTCATTAGTTATTCCAGATGCTCGCCAAATCTGAAAAAAACCGGAGGTTATTTGTATTCCTCGGAAACCCCCACCCACATCACCATTCAATATTTCTTGACCCACTATTGGCCAAACTACCTGGGCACTGGGTGCAATGTGAGTAGGATCACTTAGCCATGCTTCATAATTTGAAAAACGGGCGCCATGGAAGTACATCCCACTCAACCAAAGAAAGATAATGGAGAGTTGACCGAAATGAGCACTAAATACTTTTCGAGAGATCTCCTCCAAATCACTGGTATGACTATCGAAATCGTGAGCATCAGCATGTAGGTTCCAGATCCAAGTGGTAGTATCGGGGCCTTTAGCTATTGTTCTTGAGAAATGGCCGGGTCTGGCCCATTCCTCGAAAGAGGTTTTTATAGGATCCCTATCTACAACAATTTTAACTTCTGGTTCCGGCGAACGAATAATCATTAAGTCCTCCTCTTTCCGGACAACACATACAAAGAGACCCGCCAATCATCAAGTTTTTAGTGAACCTCCGAAAGATAGCTATTTTTTTTTATGATTAATCCTTTTTTTCCTATCTCCCATCCATCTATTTAGTTATTCACTAGAGCAATTATGATATTGAAGTCAATCCGAGGCAAGTGTTCGGATCTATTATGACATAACGATTAGGTGCCCAAGGGGCCTGTTTTTCCTTGGAAAGTACTTTCCCGGCGAAACGAAAAAACAATTTTTTTTGCAACCTAAACCTAGTACACTTATATCTGAATGTATAAGTACCCATATGAATCTACTTCTATGAAATATTCTATTCCTTTACTAGAAATCACAAGATCATTCATTAGGATTAATAAGATCCATTGCTATATCTTATCCATATTTAGTCATTCCACCGTATCTTGTATCTTTCTTTTACTAGCTTTATTAGTTTTATTCTATACCGTTTTATCCCTATGAGATACCATACAATGATTTTATAAAGAAAGGATATAATGAAACTCTTGATTGGATCTTTTCATGGGAACACGATCTATTTTATTTGATTGATGGATCCAACAACTAATTTTAATGAATTAAAAAAGGGAGTGGTCTTATTCAAAACGCCTCGTGATCTTCAACCAATTTTGTGCTTCAATATAATTACCCGGACTAAGCGCTATAGCTTGTTTCCAATACTCAGCAGCTTGATCGGACCAAGCCTCTGCAATTTCAGAATCACCTTGTAGAATGGCCTGTTCTCCCCGGTCGGAATAGGTAGCTCCTTCCCTTCGAACCGTACTTGAGAGTTTCCTACCTCATACGGCTCGACAATCGATTCTTTTTGCTTGCGCCCCGTCTTAATCTACCTTATGTTAATTGAATTAGATTTGTCATATTGTCATAAAAGTATCCCATTTTTGTTGGATTAGCCAGAAGAAGTTAATTACATAAGTTTAAAACTCTAATTTTTTGATCAATAAAAAGCTTTATCTTTTCTCCCACCTTCAGAGGAATGAAGTATGGATCGACCCTATATCCTATATATAATAGTATTAAAATATAGTGTTAGAATTCTCTGAAAGGTAACTATCTCGATTGCATATATGCAATTTATATAATATAGATATAGAATTTTTGAAAAAGACTTTCCTCCCTAATATCCTAATATAATATAAGAAAAAAGAACTTACGATCTTTGGGATCTGATGCTACACCGCTGCTCAATACCTTAGTGGATCAACTCTATTACATAATTTGATTTCTAACTTTTATCCTGTATCACGGGATAAGTAAGCAAAGCAGTTCTTAACTCTATCGACCAAATAGCTTGCTAATTGATCTTTACGGTGCTTTCTCTATCAATTCAATCCTTTATCCATGGAGTATATAGGCTTTATCCATTTCTTCTTAATTTTGGTTCTCGTGAAGTCTCTTTACTTGCTACAGCTGATAAAAACCGTTGCTTTAGACGACGCATATGTAGAAAACCTATTTCATTCTAGTATTTACTAGTTAATTGGATCTTTTTTCCTTCTTTCTATAGTAGAGATAGTCGCACGTAATGACAGATCACGGCCATATTATTAAAAGCTTGTGGTAAGAATGGGTTTCGTTCCAGTGCCCGGAAATAATATTCCAAAGCCCTTGTATGCTCTCCGTTGCTTGTGTGTATAAGTCCTATGTTATAGAGTATATAACTTCGATCATAGGGATCAATTTCTGGTCGCGTAGCTTCATAATAATTTTGTAAAGCTTCCGCATAATTTCCTTCGGATTGAGCCAACATTCGTTACGGTCGTTCATTCTATTCAAAGAATCTCCGTTCCAGAACCGTACGTGAGATTTTCATTTCATATGGCTCCTCCCTTCTTTCTGCGCATAGTACTAAGGGAAATAATCCATGAAATTCAAATTTGACTATTCTCATTATGAACTGAAAGGAACTAGTATTTTTACAAGAAATCTCTAGCCAGCCTTCCTGCAAGAGGTTTTTTACTAACACCAACTGTATTAGTACTAGATGGAAATGGTAACTCCAACAATTTCTTTGTCCTCAACGCCCCCTATTTCCAGGAATTAGTCACTTCAACGATCTTTGATGGTTATACGGATACCCAAAGTACGAACGAGATGGATGTTTGTTGTCCCAACCATTCTTGTTAGCCCCGATACCGATAAGGAAAAGGGTAATTTATAACAAAGTTTTCATGTTGTTGATTCCTAGGTGTAGTGCTTCTTCCCCTATGCTGCCTATTGGTACTAGTGGAGTAGGATTGACTCGCAATACGGAACCCATAGGTGTAACCTTTCGCTAAATACTAAAATCAACAATTGAAGCATCCGAGGCTGCATCAATCGAGGATACACGACAGAAGGAATTGTTCTATCTACAAACTTCACCTTCACCAAGCGTGGGTTTATTTTAATAATTTGGTTTTTTCTATCTCGAACCATGTCTCTTTTCTTTCTCGTAATACTGGACCTAAAAAAAAAAGAATCAAATCGCACCATCTCTGTAATAGGTAAATGCCTTTTTTTCTCCGGAAGTTGTCGGAATTATTCGTAATAAGATATTGGCCACAATTGAAGAGGTCTTATCAATAAAATTTGCATTTATCTGAGATCTTGGCATAATTAACAATCCATTCTATAATTCTTTTCATTACCCTTAGGGTAAGGGGAAAATGATCCCGCAAACTAAAGGAATTGTACGGTACGAAATAACATAAAATAAAAACAGACTAATTATAAAAAAAGATGTGGACCTTTTGTTTGGATTGGACAAGGAGAGATATGAAATATTGAAATCAGATTCGATTTCATTCTAATTTCGTAGTATAACAATGAACGGAACTATAATAAATATTTTATCTAAGTTGAATAACCAAGGATTGTACTGCGGATTCTGATAATTCGAGAAGTTTTTATTTGGTTATGATCCAAAGAAGAAACAAAAAACAAAACGGATACTTACCTTAGTCTAGAAAAATTATTTCGTTTTGTTTTTTGTTTGCATAACATGCATATGCCATGTCATACAATTTAAATATAAAAATACATGAGACGATT